TTTTGGATTCGTGTATTTCAGTTAAAAGACCTGAAGTAGCAAAACCCTGGGTAAAAATAGCACTTGGTCCAATTATTGTGCTTAGAAGATTTTGATTTTTTTTGAAATACGGGACTATATGAATCAGGGAAAAACTCCATGAAAGGAAAATTAATGATTCATATAAATCACTTAGTGGAAAATGTCCCGAATAAACCCAACGAGTAACTAATAATCCTGTTATACAGGAAAAAGTCATTATCATCCCCTTTTCGGATGAATCATATAGTTTTACGATTTCATCGACTAAAAAAGTTATGAAATGAATTGTAATTACAATTGAAACAATCGAAAAAGAAATATGAGTTAATATATGCTCTAAAGTTGAAAATATCATAATTTTTTTTAAGGAGTCCCATAATTATAAAAAGGAAATCGGAAATTGAATTCATTATAGGATCTATTTACTTTTTTTAGGAGATGACATGCCGCCACTCGGACTCGAACCGAGATGCTCTAGCACTGCTTCCTAAGAGCAGCGTGTCTACCAATTTCACCATAGCGGCTTGTCTTGAATTCATAATACCCTATGAATAAGCAATCGTCTAGATTTAAGAATTAAATTGTTGCAATATTTTTTAGGAAAGATTCAAATTGATGAATAAAAATTCGTTCAAATAGGTATTTGAAGGTTCATTATTTGAATTTAGGGTCTTAGTTTTAGTGTGTATTTTAGACTCTCCTCGACTTGAACTCTTGGAAAACTAGATAGTCCAACTATGAATTAAGGGATAGAACCCCCCCCCCAAAAAAAAAAACATTTTTGTTTTGTTTTAATGAACTGTTTTTGATTTATTTGATTTCAAACATCGAAACCAAAAAATCCATTTTATCAATGAACAAAAAAATTTTGGATCAGTAAAAATTGACACATATTTATCCAAAAAAATTTGTTAAGTGTTTTTGAGTGGATTGATGGCAATAAATATATGGGAGTCTATATAGGAATTCATAGAAAATCCAAAAAGAAGAAAGTTGCACAAAAAGGTTTAGAATTTTAATCAATTAGTTTCAATGATTTTGATTTTTGACTCGCCTTTCTATAGAAAAAACGTGGATCTAGAGAAAAAAGGTATATTATTGTTTATATTATTGTAAGAAATAGGCTGATGGGGAAAATAATACTCCCCACCTTGGAAATGAGAAAATATACTAAAAAGACAATTACATATCTTATGTTTTTTTGTCAAAAAAAAGGATTCTTTTTTTTTTTTTGAATTCAGTACAGTAAAGAGAAAAATCCTTATTCTAATTCTAAGAGCGAAACAAATTCCATTTCCTATTGATTAACTCAACAGGGAATGGAAAGCGGGAATTTTATTTTCGAAACGAAATGAGTCAATTTTTGAGTCAAGCCGATTCAGATTATTGTAACATGTTATGTTTTATTTCTTATTTTATTTGTTTGTTGCACAAAAAAACTTTTGGAATTCCCGGTAGAAATAGATTTCCCTAAGGAAAACGCTTTTAACGCTGCCCAATACCCCTTCCTTTTCCAAAAATTTTTACGAATACGCTTTTTTGATGCAGAAGTACGTTTTTTTGGAACTGCCATTTAAATAAAAATTAAGAGATTACTCATTGGTATAGCTGGATGTGAAAGACATCTATTGTTCAAAAGAAATTTGCGCTTTGCCAATTCATTATGTATTTCTTTTCTAGATAATATTTTTGATTCTAAAATCAAAAAGAATACATAAGATGCGTGAAAGATATGGGAAAATCACATAAACTATTTTGATTACTAAAAAAAAAAAAGAATATTCTTTTTTTTAGTAACTTGTCAAATTCGCGAAAAATATGCCTAATTTAACTTGAATTTGAAAGTTCGAAGGAGACTAGTAATTAATCTGCTTTTTTCATATGATTTGACCAATTGTAACTTCTTGATTTGAATATTTGAAGTATTTAGCAGAAACTTCTAAAGAATAAGTATAAAAAGAAATAAAAATTCAAAAATTCTATTTCTATTTAAGTTATTAAGTTAGTGCATATCTTTATTTTTTTATTGACTCCTTTCAAAAAGAGGTAAGATCCGGTGAATCGGAAACAATTAATATTAATTAAGAATTAAAAAACTTTTTTTATGGAACAGACATATCAATATGCGTGGATCATACCTTTCCTTCCACTTCCAGTTCCTATGTTAATAGGAGTAGGACTTCTTCTTTTTCCGACAGCAACAAAAAATCTCCGTCGTATGTGGGCTTTTTCAAGTATTTTATTGTTAAGTATAATCATGATTTTTTCAACTAATCTGGCTATTCAGCAAATAAAAAGCAGTTCTATCTATCAATATGTATGGTCTTGGACCCTCGATAATGATTTTTCTTTAGAATTCGGCTACTTGATCGATCCACTTACTTCTATTATGTCAATGTTAATCACTACTGTTGGAATTATGGTTCTTATTTATAGTGATAATTATATGGCTCACGATCAAGGATACTTGAGATTTTTT